ATTTCTTTTTCTAAAGCTGTGACTTTATCCTTGTTAGTGCTGTCTATAATGATATTTGAATCAAAAGCTTGCAATTGGTATTTTTGTTTCTTTGTAAAAAATGAAACTCAGGTAAGTGCTTTTTTATAAACATATGTATAAAAATAACATATTTCATTTAGCTCCTTGATGCCTATAATAACTAGTTATTTCGGTTTTCTACTAACGGCTTTAACTATAACCTCAGCTCTATTTATTGGTCTGAGCAAGATACGACTTATTTGAAATGAATTGCACAATTCATAAAAGGAAATCTTTCCGCGAACTTCTGTGTATTTCTAGTTACTTATCGTGTCAATTCCCAATTCTTGGTCATTGAGATTCGTGGTAATTCGGATTAATATTTAGGTATAGATATTACCTCTTTTTTCTCCTTTCAAACAAATTGAAATGATTGAAGTTTTTCTTTTTGGAATCGTGTTAGGTCTAATTCCTATTACTTTGGCTGGATTATTTGTAACTGCATATTTACAATACAGGCGTGGCGATCAGTTGGACCTTTGATTAATTAACATCCCCCCTTTTTTTTGACCTCCTCCTTTCTTTAATATCCAGGAGGTCAAATTAAGATTGCTGTTCCAGTTCCAGTTAGTGTTTCAGTCGAATTCGATCGAAGAAGATCCGAATCACGCTCTGTAGGATTTGAACCTACGACATCGGGTTTTGGAGACCCGCGTTCTACCGAACTGAACTAAGAGCGCTTTCTTATCATAAAAGAGAATACTGTAAAGAAAAAAGAAAAGAATTGGCCCCAATACATCTTGTATGCATACTATATAGTGTCATAAGAATGAAAGATTCTATCTGATATGTCCATTGTGAGTTGATCTTAAAAAATACCTCATTACTGCTCAAAGGAGTAGTAATAGGTAGGGATGACAGGATTTGAACCCGTGACATTTTGTACCCAAAACAAACGCGCTACCAAGCTGCGCTACATCCCTTCCGTTGGTCTACAGTGTCATTGTAGAGAATTCCTGTCTTGTTTTCCACATCGTTATCTCCTCTATTAAAATCTAGAATTTTTCTTTTCATTTCGTCTTTTTGGTCTCATTTAACATATAATAATAGCAAAAGACTTCTATCTATATGAAATATGGAACGGAACCCCAAGGAAAAATAGCTGAGTCTTTTGGGGGAATATTGGAGAAGAAAAGGACGCTTTTTTCTGTATTTAACAAAAAGTAAATCTTTTTTACTAGATCATTGTACATTTAAATATGTATTATCTTATTGATTACAATAAAATGAAAAAATGAAGGAGGTTTTTCAATGCGAGATCTAAAAACATATCTTTCCGTGGCACCGGTACTAAGTACTCTATGGTTCGGTTCTTTGGCAGGTTTATTGATAGAAATTAATCGTTTTTTCCCGGATGCGTTGACGTTCCCATTCTAGTTATTGGCGCGGGACGGAATAAAGAATATTAGAGATACAATTAAATATCAGCCCCCTCTTTTCTCTTTTTTCCCTTTTTTAGAATAAGGGAGGAAAGAGAAAGTGCATTCAACAGCTGTGAGACTCGGGTTCAGGTTGGAATTAAATTAATATTAAATTTCTATGGAAGTCAAATACAAACAGTGGTTCTAGGGAAAGAGTATTATACAAGATACTTATATAAAATATAAAATGCTGTACTGTGATTTGAAAGTTTAGAAATCTTTCTATCTTATTTCCGATATTGAGTGTAGTGAAATCTTGCATAAGAGGATAGCAAGTTACAAATTCTATTTTGTTTTTTCCTTCCTTTCTTCTTTTTCGTTTCGGATTGAAAGAGGAAGAGTTGAGTAAATGAAAAATCCAAAGGAGGTTCATGGCCAAGGGTAAAGATGTGCGAATACCGGTTCTTTTGGAATGTACCACTTGTGTTCGAAACGGTGTTAATAAGGAATCAACGGGCATTTCCAGATATATTACTCAAAAGAACCGGCACAATACGCCTAATCGATTGGAGTTACGAAAATTCTGTCCATATTGTTACAAACATACGATTCACGGGGAGATAAAGAAATAGATTGAAGCGAGTACTTGCGCCCTTATCTTAATCTTACAAGGCAAGGAAAGGGAAAAATGACATTATATATATATAACATATTTAACATAGTTAAAAATAATTATAAACAAACCAAATCCTATTTATTTATTCTAATAATATTATAGATCCGGCTGAAATAGGATTTTAGGGATAAGAAATAAACTAACCAAACCATGGATAAATCCAAGCGAACTTTTCTTAAATCCAAGCGATCTTTTCGTAAGCGTTTGCCCCCGATCCAATCGGGGGATCGAATTGATTATAAAAACATGAGTTTAATTAGTCGATTTATTAGTGAACAGGGAAAAATATTATCTAGACGAGTAAATAGATTGACCTTGAAACAACAACGATTAATTACTATTGCTATAAAACAAGCTCGTATTTTATCTTTGTTACCTTTTCTTAATAATGAGAAACAATTTGAAAGAACTGAGTCGACTACTAGAACTCCTAGTCTTAGAGCCAGAAAAAGATAGGTTTACTCTTTATTAACTTGAATTCAAACCCCCATCCGAACTCAAACGCGGATTTCTATTTTGTGGTCAAAATCCAAGAATCCGGATTGAATTCTCGTGTCATAAGAAAAAAAGAAGAATCTGGGAAGAAGATATTTTTTTATTGAACGTGTTGATTCATTTTTATTTTGACTACTTTTTTCTCATATTTTATCATATTCTATTCATTTTTATTTTCTTTTTTATTCGACCTTCCCGGAGTTCATTCTCCGGGCAACTCCGTTTAACCGGTGGATTCCTTCCAACTTACTTCTTTTATGATCTCATTGGAAATCATATAAAGACAATTCCTATTTGATATAGCTATTTGTGCAAGTATTTTACGATTAAGAAGCAACTGTCTCTTGTACAGATCATTTATTAATCTACTATAACTATAGCATACCCCCTTTTCGCGAATTGCTGCATTTATTCGAGTGATCCACAAACGACGAAAATTTATTTTTTTCCTATCCCTATCCCGATGAGCCGAAACCAAAGCTCTTATTTTTTGTTGAGTAATAGTTCGAGTAAGTCTTGAATGAGCCCCCCGAAAGCTTGATGCAAATAAACGAATTTTTGTTCTACGTCTCCGAGCGATATATCCCCGTCTAATTCTGGTCATTGAATAAATGAAACTTTAACGAATAACTAATAGATTTCCTAGATTTCCTTTCTTTCAGTTATTCTTTTGCCCCTTTCCTAATATATTAATAACAAAACTTATTTTTCCAATGTATAAACTAAGAATTCCAATGGCTTTGGCTACTATAACCTTCCCAACCACAATTTTTTATTTTTTCTAGGCATTTCACCTCGAAATACGAAATTGTACTATACTAGGTATTAAAAAATCAAAGTAATGATAAAGAAATAGTGGATTCCATCGTTTCTATGGTTACTTCTTAAACGGTGAGGTCTTCTCTATACACCGGAGCCTTTACTTCATTTAATCAATGTTATTGCTAACTTGTATAGTTCACATTCTTCGGCTCTACCCATGAATTATCCAGTAATAGGTCTTTCACAACAAGCTCTACCTATACAGTAACGGTATTTAATTATGAAGGTTGGCTGGGTAGCTGACCCTGTTAGTCCGTTCTTGCAAGAGGGGTCTATTTTAACTAAGATTTCCTCCGCTTAATGGATAACCATTTGCTACCAATGGAGAATTGCTTCTCATTTTGAATTGAGGTGAGTGGATTTACACCAACAGAAACCATAAATTTCATACACAATAAAAGGGATATCATCCATTTTTAGATAGGAAATATAGTTTGTTTTTCCGTTATATCCTATTTGATGATATTCGAACATTGTTCTCTTTCCTTTGTTCTAGTTCATGATCTGAACGAGTCGCACATACACCCTAGTACATGTTCCTCGACGCTGAGGGCATCCCCGAAGCGCGGGGGATTTTGTGACATTTCTAATTGGCTGTCTTGTATTTCTAATAAGTTGTTTAATCGTTGGCATGTTGAATCATATACATAATGGGCTGGTTTAGATCGATCCTAACCGGACGATTATGAATTACTTTTATTCAATAGAATCAAAAAAAAGATTCCATAGAATAATAATATTCAACTCGGCAGGGTTCATTTCAGAATTGACGCGAAATCCAGGTTATTGTCATTCAACCGCCACAAGATCAACAATTCCATAAGCTTGGGCCTCTGTTGCTGACATAAAAACATCTCTTTCCATGTCTTCGGATACAACCCATAAGGGTTTGCCCGTTCTTTGTACATAAACCCTTGTCAGGGTTTCACGTAGTTTCAGCAGTTCTCCCACTTCCAGGACGAATTCTCCCGTTGCTACTTCAACAAAAGAACCAGCAGGTTGATGGATCATTACCCTGATGATATAAGATAATAAAAGGTTTCTCTCTTTTTCATGATGAGGGGAAGAGAAAAGAATAACAAGAAAAAAAGATAGAATCGAACAACCGTACGGGCATTATGCATTGCATACGGCTCTACAATAAAATTGACCCTTACCTTCCATCAAAGAAATAAAAAATAGGATCGATCAGACCCCGATCGGTAAATGATCAATTTACCACCCTTCCTTTCGGAGGAATTCAAAAATACTATGATGGCTCCGTTGCTTTATATATTTATTATATTTTTTTGTCTGTGATTTGTCTGTCATTCAGCAATCCCAAAGTTGCTTTTTATTTGATCAAATAAACTAAGGAAAAAAGAATTTTTTTTTTCGCTCCATAACATAAATAGAAATATTGTTAAGAGACCTCTGGTGTGAAAAAAGTTTGTGACGCTGAACTGAACTTCCAAAATAAGAAAATAGGAAATACGTTTTTATCATATTACTCTCTCGATACATAAGCTAATGTTGTGAAAACATAAAATTTTTTTATATCGAATTCAAAGTGCCATGCTATTATTACTTAATATTCATATTTCATA